GTTCCTTAAAAACCTCTGCCTTCTTTGAAATATCATGAACAGTTCCTGTAGGTTGAGCGCCTTTTTCAAGGAAATATAGAATAGCAGGAACATTTAAATAAGTTTGATTCTTTATCGGATCATAAAAACCAACTTTCCGAAGATCTCTTCCTTCTCTTCGGGATCGAACATCAATTGCAACGATTCGATAGACGGCTCATTGGGATAGATGTAGACGAACAATACCCCCCCCTAGAAACGTATAAGAAGTTTTCTCCTCGTACGGCTCAAGAAAAAATGATTCGAAGTTATGCCTATGTATAGAATTATCATGGCAAATAGATCCATAAAATCATCAAATCAATTAGACTATGATTTAAGTCCTTTTTCTTTCCTAAAAAAAAATTGTACTCATAACTCAAGTTGGATAACTCTCAAATAGCTCAAAGAAAACCCTTAAGCATTTCATTTATTGAGTGGTCTCTAACCCCCTTCTTGTCTCATTTATAATCTGTTTTTATTCTTCATTATGATTTAGTTGTTGAGACAATTGAAAATGGTGTTTCCTTGTTCCAAGATCCTTTATCTTTTCTTTGAATCATTGGGTTTAGACATTACTTCGGTGATCCTTAATCCTTTCAAAATGGCAGCAACATACCCTTTTTTGTGATTTCTTTCTATCAAAGAATCCTAAGAACGGTTGATTCCCGCGTGTTACACTTTTGATCGAAACAGTTTTACCAAGTCCAACAAATTTTCCTTTTGGATTTGAAACTGTTTCGAATTGAATCCTTTCGATTTCTTTCTATATCGAAGATATACTTACGAAGTTGTTCCAACTTATTCATTGGCACTAACCCTAGACCCTTGCCCTTGAGAAATGAATCAATACTTTCTACTCGAGCTCCATCATGTACTATTTACATTACAACCCAACAAAAAACTGGGGGTTCTAGTCGAACAGAACAAAGGATGTCGAGCCAAGAGCACTTTCATTCCTAATAAAATGGTGGATTCTTACATCCACAACTGATCATGTCCTTCAAGTCGCACGTTGCTTTCTACCACATCGTTTCAAACGAAGTTTTACCATAACATTCCTCTAGTTTGGAACCAGTATGTAATTGATTCAATTATGTAATCATGAATAGTCATTGGGTCTGTCGGTAAATAGTAATCTATACTTTTGTCCTTCTATATGGTTATGAATGGGTAGATATTTTCTGAAAAAGTCTCAGCAATAATTAATTAATCCCCATATTTATAAATGCAACATTTTTTTTTCTATTTAATTAACACGAATAAATAAGTTCTTTTTGAATCTCCATCTTCGAGTGACTCGATAGGATAGATTCACCAATCTCACACTTCTTCGAATATCAAGGACTCATAAGAAGTTATTCAAAATATTTATAAAAATATTTAATTAAAAAAATTTCCTACTTCCACATCATTATTTAAATAATGTTTTTGAGTAAGTACCACATTTTTTTTAATCATCATAAGAAAGATCAATCCATGTTTCTTTTCAAATTGAACCACCAATGATTTAAAACAGATAGATAGATTGAAAAAGAAATCCAATTTTTTCTTTTTTTATGGAATGGATAAAGTGGATAAAAAAGATTGATATATAAGAGAACGTTATTATTTCATCTGATTGCTAAAATACGAATCGAAAGAATAGAGGATCCCATATTTATCAGATAAACCTGAACAATTGTCACTGGAAGTAATTTAATTATGGATATTTTATAATTTTATAATTGAATATTTAAAAAATTTAAGGGATCACAAATCTTTTTCACAAAAATCGAAACACCGTTGTTACTGAAATAGAACGATAACAATACATACATAGTATTTGACTTGAGGTTCAGTAAATTTTCTGTAACCTTTTCATAAAATAAATGGAAATTAAATAGAATTAAATAGAATGTATGAATGACCCCCCGCCTCGAATGTTACAGCGATTTACAACTATTTTCATAAGAGCCAAAGAAAAAAATGCCTAAAAATGAGGTTCAAAGAAAATAGATCTGTTACATATGTAATTTACTCGATCGTTTGTTAATGAGATTCATACAGATACAGATATTAAAATTGATACCTTTCATTGCTGATTAAGTTCTATCCACCCCCCCAATTCTATGGGGATGATGGGGATGATCAATCATAAAAAAAAAGATCATCTTTGACGGGATGCTAGAGGAGATAGTATAGGTACAAAGCCAAACAAAATCGGTCCAGATTAAGTCGTTGTTCCTATTTTTTATTTTACCCCAACACCCGGTGGCTTAACCCCGTTGATTGAATTCAATTAATACCAAGAACCCCCTCTTGTTTAGAATTCAAAAATCGACAGAAAATTAATAATTTAACTACCTCATTTAAGTTTAAGGGAGAGGGAATAATAGATAGGGAATATAGGGGCTTTTCTTTCGTATTTCAGCATCATTGAAAATTCAAATAGATATGGCACTTAACTTTTTTCTAAGTAATTAACTTCAATATGCATATC